TATCCCCCTTTTTCTTTACGTAGTATTTTTCTTACTATACCTGTTGACGTAGCATTATAGACCGTATTGTTACTCTTACTACCATCAGGATAGATCTGTCCCCTTCCTCGGTTTCCCCCTACATATATGGGATATTTTAAGAAATGAACGTCTTTCTTCGTAGCAGGATCGGGGGAAAGAATGGGAAAGACGATTTCACTATATTTCTGACCGGGAACAGGGCCTATCACAAGAATATTTTTTTTATCGGGACGATAACTCTGAAAAGAGAGATTTCCTATCTTTTCTTTCAACTCAGGAGAAATACGGTCGGGCGGCGCTAATTCGAATCCCTCGGGCAAAATAAGAACAGCACCCACATTTAACCCTCCCTTTTTCCCATTAGCAAGAACTTGTTTCAGTTGCATATCATAAGGAATTCGAAGAACTGCTTCAAATACAGTATCGGGAAGCACAGCTTGGGGAACTTCAATATCCACGGGCTTATTAGCTAAATGGCAATTGGCACATACAATTCGTCCGGTTGCTTCTCGTGGGTTTTCATAACCCTGCTGCGCAAAAATGGGATATGCATTTGAAATAGATGTCCGAGTTATTACATATATCATGATCGATACAGAAATAGATCGAATCATCTGTTCCTTTACCCAAGAAAAAGTATTTCTATTTTCCATGTCCAATCGCAGATCCCAGAATTTCTACAATAAATTAGATAGGTAGCTAAGCTAATCTAGTTCCCTATACACGAGTCTGTTGTCATTCTACTGCAACAGTTGTACTGGAATGATGAATACCTTGAGCAGGTAGAAATAGAAAGAATTTTGCTAAAAAGGAAAAGGGCTTTCTTTCTAAAAGAAGAAAGATGCTAATTTGATTAATATCAGGAGATCAAATGAGTTTATGCTTCACTAATTGAATGATAAATGACTACAAGCGAAGGAGATAGACGGTTTAAATAAAAAAAGACCCAAAATTTCAAACATGTATCTAGAATCACTGGAAAACTACAAACAAAAATAGTGAAAATTAGCTCGTTAGGAGCCCATCCAAGATCATTGTAGACCCAACGAATTAGTAGTTCCCAACCGCGGGTGGAGTGAAATCCAACAAAAAAATCAGTAACTAAAAGAATACTAAAAGCTTTTATTGAGTCATTTAAGTTATAGAAGAATTCCTGAACCCAAGAATTCAAAATGACAAGTTCCTCTTTACCCAGAAAAAAAGAACCACTTAGAATAGCCAAACAGATTATATTTGTCGAGAAATGCAAAATGATATGGAGATGATCCTCATTATCTATTTTGGCCAATTGTATTATTTCCTTGTGTATTCCTATAGGAGGTTTTTGTACATGTGTCTTCGGTTTCTCTTTTATCATTTCGTCCAAGAGAAAAAGTTCTTCTAATTCTATGAATCTTTCTAGAACCTTTTTCTCTTGAATATCAGTTAAGAGAGTTTCGGATTGCCTGGTATTCCACCAATTCTTAATCCAAAGTTCCAGACATTTGTTAAAAGAGAAAGAGACCCCCCAGGGCAAAAGTACGATAAATACAAGATATAGGAAAGAAGGCAATGCTTTCTTTTTTTTCATTTTTGATCTGTAAATTGAGTTGTTAATGAATCCGCTCCATTCGCTGACTCTATTTCATTCGCTGACTCTATATGATATTTCTTTTTCTTTGAAGCAAAAATTCTATAACAAGGTTTGAGACCTTGTATATATTTCTCTTTTTTGTATACTAGTGGAATTTCATTGCATTGGGTTCTTTCTTAGATCTAGATGGAGTGGAATAGAGAAATAGAATAAAAAAAAGCGCTTTCGGATGAAAATGGAAGAATATTATGCCATCACTTGGACAAAACAAATTAGAAGCAATTTTCTCTTATCCTCGTTTGTTCCTTCCTTTAGATAAATACTCGAAAATTCCCTTACAATAACGAATCCAATTTCGAAGGGACCTCCTCCCCGTGTTGAGAAAATCTTCTTCCAATTCGTCCTCATTCAATTCATTTCAAAAAAATGCAATCGGTACTCAAAATACTTCAATTGGTACACGCAAGAAATAGGCCAATTCGGCAGCTTTTTGTTCTATTTCTCGTGGAGTAAAAAACTTCTCATCAGTACGAGTCAAGGGAATGACCCCCTGGCCCCGGATTTCCATATAAAGGATACGACGAGGATAAAGACCCTCTTTAACCTGAATTCTAATTGATTGGATATCCCGCATAAGGAATCGAAGGAAGACGCGACGTTTTATTCCAGGGAATCCCCAACGAAAAATGCACACTATTCCCTCTTTTCTATCGAATCGGTCATAACCACTGCCTACATTCCACAAAATAGTGCACCACAAGTAGGAGCTAATGAATAGGCCCGCGATTCCGTAGAAAGACATCACGACCCCCTGTGGAAAAAAAAGAATTTGTTGAGATGGAAGTACAGATATCATATTCTTACCAAGATAACTGGAAGCCCCAACCGATAAGAATCCTAGTGAACCTAGAAAAAGAATACAGGCCCAGAAAAAATTACCTCTTTTTCGAGAACCTTTTAGAAGTTCTATCCATATGTGTTCTGATCGCCAATTCATATTAGATATACTAAATCCAGCAGCGGTCGATTGAAATTGAGAGAATAAGCTAAATGATTTTGACTTTACTTTTTTTGATTCTGAAATCGCCTTCAGCAACGAGTACTCCTGTGAAATAATTGGTTAGATACATTGACTTTCTATTCAAAAAATATTCGTTGATCCACTTAAAATAAAACTCGCTATACCCGGCTCCGCATATGCATGCATTTATGCTCGTAGCCTATATCCGCATCCATAGCCGTTTTTCGTTTGTGTGTAGAAAGAACCACATACCCTACCATATTACTTACACTAAAAAATATCTGTATTATGATCCTGCGTGGAAATACATTGAGAAAATTCGCCCCCGTCGGTTCTAGACAATCTTATTTTTCTGCACATAAAGAAATAAAGAAGCCATTGCAATTGCCGGAAATACTAAGCCTACTAAAGGCACGAAAATAGAAGGTAAGTTAAAATCCGTCATAGAATAGGTGTCTCAATTCAAATTTACTATTTCTATCTATTCGAAAAATATCTTAAGATTCTTATAATATAATTAAGCATATCTATTATAAGGAATATTGACTATTGTATTTTTTAGTTTGCAAAATAAAGATTTTTTATAGAATACTTTAGTATTCTATAAAAAAAAATGAATGGAATGGATAATAAGAAAATTGCAAAAAAAGAGAACTAATTAAAAATTCAAAAGATTTGATTTTTCTTTTCCCGTCCTCACGGCCTTTCTATCCTTCTAATCGAACTTGAAATTGGATTCAAAAGAAAGCGATTGTGAAAATGAAATACCTCTTTCAGAATACCCTTTAAAAAAGGTCTCAGTACGACTTTTAGTCGAATGCGCCCATTTCGAATCCTAAATAAGTTTCGTCTACCTACTTCCACATGCAATACTTCTTCAACCACTCTCGGACCCCTACAAACGCAAGATGCGCGTCAGGTTTTGAAATAAGGATATCCCCCAGCCCCAGTATACCGAAACTCGCTCTTATCCTATCCCACCGGTTGTAAGGATTCATACATAGGGCTTTTTAGTTGATTGATAGTGCCATAAAGTTGAAGCTTTTTTAGACTTTTTTATTAAGCTGTAATTTCCTTCCTGCATACGCGGTCCTCTATTCTCTAGAAGCTCATACAATAATGCGCGGTAAAGGCGGAAAAATAGCATACTCAATCAAAATCAAAGGGCAAATTCTCTTACTTACTACAGATCTCATACTACCCCCTTAGACTTTTTAAGGCGATATACCACCCAAAGGGTATGAAAATGCCGGGTGGAGTTAGCTTTTCGATGAAGACCCGTCCCGTGCAGCGAAGTCCTATTAGTAAGACCCCGCGCAAGACGCAAGAATGGATTATAGAAGAATATTATTCCGAATACTCCTCCGGACGCGTATAGTAGCATTTCGATTCCTAATCTTTTTTCATTGATTCTTTCCCAATACAATAAATAAATACAAATATAGTATTTATTTATTGTATTATACCTTTATATATTCTAAATATATAGAATAGAGGAATCTCTATTTGTCAAGTCTCATGATCGTATCAAGATCCATTTTTATTCGGCTCAATCTTAAAAAAAAAAGATTGAGCCGAGTTTAATTGCAATCAATTAGAAGAATAAAGAAGAATTAATGCATTTTGTAACTGATTTTTTCTCTTTCTATTTCGCTTCTTTTTTATTTAGACCTTCTTTATATCTAGTTTTATCTACTTATCTAGTTTATCTACCGGCTCGAACTCGAATTTGATCGCCTTCCATACTTCACAAGCTGCGGCTAGTTCAGGACTCCATTTGCAAGCTGCTCGGATAATTTCATTACCTTCACGAGCAAGATCGCGTCCTTCATTACGAGCTTGTACACAAGCTTCTAAAGCCACCCGATTAGCTGCTGCACCAGGTGCATTTCCCCAAGGATGTCCTAAAGTTCCTCCACCAAATTGTAATACAGAATCATCTCCAAAGATTTCGGTCAGAGCTGGCATATGCCAAACATGAATACCCCCTGAAGCCACCGGTATAACACCTGGCATGGATACCCAGTCCTGAGTGAAAAAGATACCGCGAGCACGATCTTTTTCAATAAAATCATCGCGCAATAAATCAACAAAACCTAAAGTCATTTCGCGTTCCCCTTCTAACTTACCTACTACTGTACCGGCGTGGATATGATCTCCCCCAGACATACGCAATGCTTTAGCTAATACACGAAAATGCATACCATGATTTTTCTGTCTATCAATAACTGCATGCATTGCCCGGTGAATGTGAAGAAGTAGGCCATTGTCGCGGCAATAATGAGCCAAACTAGTATTTGCAGTGAATCCCCCAGTTAAGTAGTCATGCATTACAATAGGAGCCCCTAATTCCCTCGCAAATACAGCTCTCTTAATCATTTCTTCGCATGTACCTGCAGTCGCATTCAAGTAATGCCCCTTGATTTCACCGGTTTCGGCCTGTGCTTTATAAAGAGCTTCGGCACAAAAGACAAAACGGTCCCTCCAGCGCATAAATGGTTGTGAGTTTACGTTTTCATCATCTTTGGTAAAATCAAGTCCACCGCGTAGACACTCATAACACGCTCTACCATAATTTTTTGCGGATAATCCCAATTTTGGTTTAATAGTACATCCCAAAAAAGGACGGCCGTACTTGTTCAACTTATCCCTTTCAACTTGGATACCATGAGGCGGACCTAGGAAAGTTTTTGAATAAGTAGTGGGAATTCGCAGATCCTCCAGACGTAGAGCGCGTAGGGCTTTGAAACCAAATACGTTACCCACAATGGAAGTAAACATGTTAGTAACAGAACCCTCTTCAAATAGGTCTAATGGATAAGCTACATAAGCGATATATTGATTTTCCTCCCCAACAACGGGCTCGATGTGATAGCATCGTCCTTTGTAACGATCAAGACTGGTAAGTCCATCAGTCCAAACAGTTGTCCATGTACCAGTAGAAGATTCGGCAGCTACTGCAGCCCCTGCTTCTTCGGGCGGAACCCCCGGCTGAGGAGTTACTCGGAATGCTGCCAAGATATCAGTATCCTTGGTTTCATACTCCGGGGTGTAGTAAGTCAATTTATAATCCTTAACACCAGCTTTAAATCCAACACTTGCTTTAGTTTCTGTTTGTGGTGACATAAGTCCCTCCCTACAACTCATGAATTAAGAATTCTCACAACGACAGGGTCTACTCGATATGGATTAGGCGTAAATGAAACCTTTGCAAAAATCTTTTAAAACAAAAAGGATATTCAATTAATATCAACTCATTAAAGAAAATGGAGGGCATGCTTAAGTTAATGAATATGTTTCATTCATATATAATGCGTACACCCTGTGTATGTTCTATCCTATAGGAATTCTACTATAGGAATTCGATAGGAATTGAGTTGTTGTTATGGTAAGTTAACATGGTTCATTATTAAACCATGGATTTGATTCACCAAATCCATCATTATTGTATACTCTTTGATAGATATAGCGCAACCCAAATCAATCCCTAATCCTTATTTTACAAGTTCTTAATAGGCCCCTTTCTTATTTTGAATGTAAATACCTAAATACTAAGAAAATTCTCTGTTGACAGCAATCTATGCTTCACAGTAGTATATATTTTGTATATCGAAGTCCTAGATAGGAAAGTAGAGTAGGGACAGATCCTCCACAAAAGGCGAAATGTATATGAAAAAAAGATTGATTGAACTTTCCAACGGACTCATTCCATGAGTAAATGATTGAATGGGATTCGCTTGGGCAACGAAATCAAGTCCTGGTCCCCTTTTCTCTCTTATTGAATTAACTAATTCATTTCCTTTTGACTTTCGGATTTTTGGCTCTTTTTTTGGATTTGATTTGGCATTATTCAACAAGAAAAAAAGCAAAATTTCGACAAATTCCTTTTTTTTTGAAAATTATGTGATAATTATGAGAACCAATCCTACTACTTCTCGTCCCGGGGTTTCCACAATTGAGGAAAAAAGCACAGGGCGTATCGATCAAATTATTGGGCCCGTGCTGGATATCACTTTTCCCCCAGGCAAGTTACCTTATATTTATAACGCTTTGGTAGTCAAGAGTAGAGACACTGCCGGTAAGCAAATTAATGTGACTTGTGAGGTACAACAATTATTGGGAAATAATCGAGTTAGAGCTGTAGCTATGAGTGCTACAGACGGGTTGATGAGAGGAATGGAAGTGATTGACACGGGAGCTCCTCTCAGTGTTCCAGTCGGTGGAGCTACTCTCGGACGAATTTTCAACGTTCTTGGGGAACCTATTGACAATTTGGGTCCTGTAGATACTAGTGCAACATTCCCTATTCATAGATCTGCGCCTGCCTTTATCGAGTTAGATACGAAATTATCCATCTTTGAAACAGGTATTAAGGTGGTCGATCTTTTAGCTCCTTATCGACGTGGGGGAAAAATCGGACTATTTGGGGGGGCTGGAGTAGGGAAAACAGTACTCATCATGGAATTAATCAACAACATTGCTAAAGCTCATGGAGGCGTATCCGTATTTGGCGGAGTAGGGGAACGGACTCGTGAAGGAAATGATCTTTATATGGAAATGAAGGAATCCGGAGTAATTAATGAAAAAAATATTGAGGAATCAAAGGTAGCTCTAGTCTATGGCCAAATGAATGAACCGCCGGGAGCTCGTATGAGAGTTGGTTTAACTGCCCTAACTATGGCAGAATATTTCCGAGATGTTAATAAGCAAGACGTGCTTCTATTCATCGATAATATCTTTCGTTTTGTTCAAGCAGGATCGGAGGTATCCGCTTTATTAGGGAGAATGCCCTCCGCAGTGGGTTATCAACCTACTCTTAGTACAGAAATGGGTTCTTTGCAAGAAAGAATTACTTCTACCAAAAAGGGATCTATAACTTCGATCCAAGCGGTTTATGTACCTGCGGACGATTTGACCGACCCTGCTCCTGCCACAACATTTGCACATTTGGATGCTACTACCGTACTTTCCAGAGGATTAGCTTCCAAGGGTATTTATCCAGCAGTAGATCCTTTAGATTCAACCTCAACTATGTTACAGCCTCGGATCGTTGGCAACGAACATTATGAAACTGCGCAAAGAGTTAAGCAAACTTTACAACGTTACAAAGAACTTCAGGACATTATCGCAATTCTTGGGTTGGATGAATTATCGGAGGAGGATCGTTTAACTGTAGCAAGAGCACGAAAAATTGAACGTTTCTTATCACAACCGTTCTTTGTGGCAGAAGTTTTTACCGGTTCTGCAGGAAAGTATGTTGGTCTTGCATAAACAATTAGGGGATTTCAACTAATCCTTTCCGGAGAATTAGACGGCCTACCCGAACAGGCTTTTTATTTGGTGGGTAACATCGATGAAGCTAGCACGAAAGCTATAAACTTAGAAGAGGAGAACAAATTGAAGAAATGAAATTAAATCTTTATGTACTAACTCCTAAGCGAATTATTTGGGATTGTGAAGTGAAAGAAATCATTTTATCTACTAATAGTGGCCAAATTGGCGTATTACCAAACCACGCCCCCATTAACACAGCTGTAGATATGGGTCCTTTGAGAATACGCCTCCTCAACGACCAATGGTTAACGGCGGTTCTGTGGAGCGGTTTTGCGAGAATAGTTAATAATGAGATCATCATTTTAGGAAATGATGCGGAACTGGGTAGTGACATTGATCCGGAAGAAGCTCAACAGGCACTTGAAATAGCCGAAGCTAACTTGAGTAGAGCTGAGGGTACGAAAGAATTGGTTGAAGCGAAGCTAGCTCTCAGACGAGCTAGGATACGAGTCGAGGCTATCAATTGGATTCCCCCATCCAATTGAAGACAATCCAAAGGTTTAGTTGATACAAAGAAAAAGGGAAGAGGAGTAGAAAAAGTTATTAGATAGCGAAGCGAAGTAAGTCCAATGCTATCTAGTAATTTTTCTACCTACCTACCTACTATTGGATTTGAACCAATGACTCCCGCCGTATGAAAGCAATACTCTAACCACTGAGTTAAGTAGGCAATTTATCACCACAAAGGAAGACCCATTACTTCGATCGATTATAGATCGAATCCTTTTTATAAGCAATACTGCTCCGTTATTACTATGTTATATAGTAAGCAGATCAAAGGGATATCCTCTGGCATTAGAGAATATTCATCTTGACAAGAAATTATCTATATGTTAAGATATCTCTGACAAGGGCTATAGCTCAGTTCGGTAGAGCAACTCGCTTACACGTGCGCCAATGCTTTTCAAGGGAGCTTATTATGCAATGAACATAATTGATCTTATTGCAAAATCAATGTCTTACTTCATGGATTCGAGAGAATAGGAGAACAGTAGCCTGACAAACAGTCGGTTCAGTCCGATTCAGGTGTCAATTCAGGTGCCTAATCAAATAGAACCCTTATTGATTTGCTAGTTGATAAGGTAAATATCCAGCCCACTAAATGCTAGGCGTAATGAGGATAAGGGCCTCCAAAAAACTTCTTTTCGTTCTATGAACTTTAAGGTGTATGAAGTCTCATAGTCAACTCTTGCAGCGGAACGATAGAGACTCCATTTCACTTAGGTTGATTTAATTTAGGCCGGAGGCAGACCTAAGTCAAGGTAATCCTCCTTTGAAACACTTTGGTATTGCTCCTAGATAGATCATAATACAAATAATCAATCAGAGCACAGGGAGCCATCTCATTATCTTTCCGTAAAGAAAAACTATGGTGGACTAACTGATCTTTACATCAGTTGATGAAAGAGCCCAATGCAAAAAAATGCATGTTGAGTCTTTGAAACAGTTCGAATCATTTCGATAATAATCCGTTTGATCTGTTTTACCGAGAAGGTCTACGGTTCGAATCCGTATAGCCCTAATATGTCCTATTTTTAGATTTTAGGATAGAGATCCTATGTTTCCTTTAGTATAGTTTTCATTTTCTCATTAGTACTTGTTTATAGACTGGACGGTCGCTTGCGCCATAGAATAGAGATAAAAGCATTACCACAGGCTCATTCTTCGAAAATCATAGAGACAGGAAAAGAAAAACGAATTTCTATCAAATCAATAGAAGGAAGGATCCCTTACCCTATTTGAATTCCATCCTCCTTCAAATAGGATATGCTCTAAGTCCCTAGACTTCCCTATAATAACTGCAATGATTTTCTCCATCTTGCGAATTCCTACTTTGTTTGAAGTATATTACTTTGCTTATAGATACGTTATCTAAATCGATCTACTTTAAATAGAAAAATAGAAATAAAATCCAAAAATAAAGAAAGAGTAAATAAGAAAACAGAATATTCTGTCTCATAGTTCTGAAATAGAGTTCTTTATTTTTTCTTTTTATAGTATTACTCCTCATTAGGCTGCATACATTAGTCATCCTATCTTAATTAGGTTCT